TTTTATCTTTTCTCCCACCTTCAGAAGAATAAAGCATAGGCATTTCCACTATCATTATAATTTTCTGAAAGGTAACTATCTCGGTTTCATATTTCATATATAAATCTCTATAGAATCTTTGAAAAAGACTTCCTTTCATACGAAAGAAAAGACTTACTATCTTTGGGATCTGATTCTACACCGCTGCTCAATAACTTAGGGGATCGACTCTATTACATAAGTTGATTCCTAAACTTTTATCTCATATCGTGACATAAGTAAGCAGTTCTTATTGTATCGGCCCAAAACCTCACTAATTGATCTTTACGATGCTTATTCTATCAATTTAGATCCTTTCTTTATCCATCGATTAAAGGATCTAGGCATACTTATTTCTTCATATTTCGACTTCTATGAAGTTTCTTTCTTTTTACTTTTTATTTGCTACAGCTGATAAAAATCGTTGTTTTGGACACGATAAATATGATATGTAGAAAGCCTATTTTCTAGTATTTATTAGTTATTAGCGGATTTGTTCTTTCTTTCCTTTTTTTTCTTTCTATAGTGGAGATAGTCGCACGTAATGACAGATCACGGCCATATTATTTAAAGCTTGTGGTAAGAAAGGGTTTCGTTCTAATGCCCTAAAATAATATTCCAAAGCTTTCGTATGTTCTCCATTCCTTGTGTGGATAAGGCCTATGTTATAGAGTATATAACTTCTATCATAGGGGTCAATTTCTAGTCGCATAGCTTCATAATAATTCTGTAAAGCTTCCGCATAATTTCCTTCGGATTGAGCCGACATCCGTTACGGTCGTCATTCGATTCAAAGAATCTCCGTTCCAGAACCGTACGTGAGATTTTCATCTCATACGGCTCCTCCTTTTTTATTTTTTATGTGCATAATGAGAATAATCCATGAAATCAAAAAGATTGAAATTATTTCATTATGAACCGAACGGGGCTAGTGTTTTTACAAGAAATCTCTAGCCAACCTTCCTGTAAAAGATCTTTTCTTAATATCAAGTATCTTGGTACTAGATAAAAATGATAACTCTAACAATTTCTTTGTTCTTAACACCCCTTAATTTCCAGGAATTAGTCACTTCAACAGTCTTCGATGGTTATATGGGTATCCAAAATACGAACGAGATGGATGTTTGTTGTACCAACCATTCTTGTTAGTCCCGATTCCGATAAAGAAAAGGTAAAATTTTATAACAAAGTTTTCATATTGTTGATTCCTGGGCGTAGTGCTTCTTCCCCTATGCTGCCTATTGGTACTAGTGGAGTAAGATTGACCTAACCCATAGGTGTAACCTTTCGCTCAATACTAGAATCTACAATTGAAGCATCTGAGGCTGCATTAATCGGGGATACACGACAGAAGGAATTGTTTTATTTACAAACTTCACCTTCACGATAAGCGTAGATTTATTTCAATAATCTTTTTTTCTTTCTCTCCCGAATAATGTATCTTTCTCCGAAGACTGAAAACGGTAAATAAAAAAGAACATCAAATCGCACCATCTCTGTAATAGGTGAATGCCTCTTTTTCTCCTGAAGTTGTCGGAATTATTCGTAATAAGATATTGGCTACAATTGAAAAGGTCTTATCAATAAAATTTCCGTTTATCCGAGATCTGGGCATAGGTAGCAATCCATTCTATAATTTCTTTTACTTACCTCTTGTGAGAAAATGATCCCACAAGCAAAGGAATTATACAGTACGAAATAACATAAAAAAAAAGAATCATTAAAAAAAAAAAGGATATGACCTTCTATTCAAATTATTATTATTATTTTTGAAAGGAATCAATAAAAAAAATTAGATTTAATTTAATCCAAATGTAGTAGTATAAGAATGAAAGGAACTATTCCGATTTTATCAAGGTTAAAGAATCAAAGAATTTATCTTACAGATTAGGATAATTAGAGAAATCTTAATTGATATGCTACAAAGAGTAAAAAGACTCGAATGATCATTCTATGATGAACCGTCTGTTTTGTGTTGTGTGCATTACATAGTGGGTATACACTATAACAATCAAATATAAAAATTCCTGTGATGATTCATTAATTTGGAATAGATCCATGGGGGTAAGGAGTTATTATTGAAAAATCTAAAACTGGAAAAGAATTTTAGAAGTTTATGGAATCATAGTCTAAAAAACGAAATATAACCATGATTTATAAATAGAATCATGATCTAAAAGAAAAGTATCCATTAAACATAGTTTAAAAAAAAAATGGATCGATTGATTCATTCTAATTCATTGATTTAACCTGGTATAAAATTGATTTTATTTAGTAGAAATAAAGAATAACTATTGGAAAAAAATGGGAGCGCCATCTTCACAAAAATGAATAGATATATATCTTTTTTTTAACAGTTTTTAACAGTTTTTCACAAAAAAAATGGATCTTTATCCCCGGAAGGATTTTTCTTTGATGAAAAGTTTGATCAATTTTTTTATATTTAGAATTGATTGTACGTACCTATCCAACTAATATGAAT